ACATGTCTTATTTTTTTTTTTTAATTTTAATAAGACATATTTCTAGCAATAAAAGATTATTGTTCCTTACCGAAGTTAGATCAATAAATTGATGAAAAATATCTAAAACCTATATCTATATTCTCTATAAAGGACCAGAAATACCCTGCTTACGTATCATTAGGAAGTGCATTAACATAAATACGGCGGTAAGAAGAGGTAATACAAAAGTGTGTAAACTATAAAAACGAGTCAAAGTGGATTGTCCCACACTAGCACTTCCACGTAATAACTCTACCAAAGGCGAGCCTATTACAGGAATAGCGTCTGGTACGCCTGTTACAATTTTTACTGCCCAATAACCAACTTGATCCCAAGGTAAAGAATAACCAGTTACACCAAAGGATGCAGTCAATACACCCAGAACTACACCTGTAACCCAAGTCAATTCTCGAGGTTTTTTAAAACCACCAGTAAGATACACACGAAATACGTGTAGGATCATCATTAGGACCATCATACTTGCCGACCATCGGTGAACTGATCGGATTAACCAACCAAAGTTAGCTTCCGTCATTATATATTGAACAGAAGCAAAAGCCTCAGTAACCGTTGGACGATAGTAAAAAGTCATAGCAAATCCTGTAGCTACTTGTACTAAAAAACAAGTAAGCGTAATTCCTCCTAGACAATAAAAGATGTTGACATGAGGAGGAACATATTTACTAGTTATATCATCTGCAATCGCCTGAATCTCGAGACGTTCTTCGAACCAATCATAAACTTTATTGAGATAGGTAAACCAAAAAAAAAAGGACTCCCCCTCTGAGAACTGTAGATGAGAATTTCATCTCGTACAGCTCAAACAGAAACACCCAAATACCGGTTACAACGGATATGTAAAAAATTGAAAACTTCTTAATACTGCAAAGAAATTTTATATGAAAATACGAAAGAATAAAAATCCGAGAACTCTTATTTGAGGTTATAATGTCAAAATATCAAGTTGGCTCATTCGTTTTTAGTTTAGTATTTGCAGGCCTCCTGAAGATTCTATATTACCTATTTTTTATTTGTTTTTATGTATAATATGTATTTATTTAATTTACTGTTTTTTTTTTTATTTTTATAGGAATTCTCTTGTTAAAACCCTATCAGTTGATTGAAACTTCAGATTCATACTAGAACCACGATGATTCAATAAAAACTTCAAAATAAGTCCAAGGATTCTATGAGTAAAAACCGTTGGATCAATATTTATTCAATGAATAGATAGAATGACTAATCAAATCCTAAAGAAAGATTTGTTCTTTTCATCCAAATAAGCATAAATATAAATAAGAGAGGAGTTTTAAAGAAGAAAAACCTTTTGATTGAGATATCTTTTCTATCTTTAACTCTTTCAAAAGTTTTTGGAGTCCGGCCGCGAGATCTGAATATTACATATGAATCATAGTTCTAATACCTTGTGTTTTCTTTCATATATTCCGTGTTCCAGATACTAGACTGAATATCCGACGGGATGAAATCATCTTGGTCAAGATGACAGATTGATTCTCTATACTCTAAAATAGGATTGATTCTAACAAGTCACACACTCATATTCCGGAAATACAGAAACAAAGAAATTACACGGTCGAACTACCAAAATCAAAGATGAATCTAATCAATAATTAAATAATAATTAAAAAAGACAAATCTTAGACCTAAATCCTTCACTTTTTATTCAAAAAGTGAGGACTTTGTGGATCTTATGAATCTATTTCATTGAAACTCCATCTAGTAAAATGGAAGAATTATAAATCTCCAAAAGAATAGATAAGAATACCGCAAATAGAGCCATTGCAACACCCATGAAAGGAGTGGTTCCCCATCCAGGAGCTACTTTACCATATTCGGAATTCAATGGTTTCAAAAAATCCCCTACCACAGTTCGTCTTGGACCAGATGGAAAATTATTCTCAAAAATTTGTGTAGGCATAAATACTTTTTTTTTATTCACTAATATCTGTTGACTTTGTATACCATTCCGTTGTAAATAAACGATTTAATCATAGATCCATTATGGTCTTGAAATTATATTATATATTATATAATAATGGAAACAGCAACCCTAGTCGCCATCTCTATATCTGGTTTACTTGTCAGTTTTACTGGGTATGCCTTATATACTGCTTTTGGGCAACCCTCTCAACAACTAAGAGATCCATTCGAGGAGCACGGGGACTAGTTGAAATAAGAAGCCCCAAGATTGGGGGCTTCTTATTTCAATTGAGATAAGAAAATCATTTCACCTTTTTAGTTGGAACTATAGGCGTTTCTCGAAAAAAGATAGCGAAAAAAATGATTCCTAAAGTCGAAACTAAGAGAAATGTATAAACCAATGCTTCCATACAATTCTATTGTGGTTTACAATTATAGCTTCCATATCTGTTTTGTTTAATTAGGAAATCCTCTGTCAGATTAAAGAGCAATAGTCAAAGAAAATACGGCAATTCAAATCAAGATTTCTTTATTACTTTATAAAAAAACACAATGTTGTATCAAACTACCTGTTTTTTTGTAGTTGGGTCTCCAAGTTTTTGGAATGCTCCAAATTCTACTTGAGCATCCAAATCTGGGTCAATACCAGCAAAAACATCTCTGAACAAGGTTCTAGCACCATGCCAAATGTGTCCGAAAAAGAAAAGTAGAGCAAATGAAGTATGTCCAAAAGTAAACCAACCCCTTGGGCTGCTACGAAAAACGCCATCAGATTTCAAAGTAGCACGATCCAATTCAAAAATTTCACCCAATTGAGCACGTCTAGCATATTTTTTCACAGCAGCAGGATCACTATAACTGATTCCGTTGAGTTCACCTCCATAGAACTCAACTGTTACACCTACTTGTTCGACACTATACTTAGATTCTGCCCTTCGAAAAGGAACATCAGCTCTAACAATTCCATCTCCGTCTACCAAAACAACTGGAAATGTTTCAAAAAAAGTAGGCATACGACGTACAAATAGTTCACGCCCTTCTTTATCTCTAAATATAGGGTGTCCTAACCAACCAACAGCTATTCCATCTCCATTATCCATTGAGCCTGCTCTAAATAATCCCCCTTTTGCCGGATTGTTTCCAATATAATCATAAAAGGCTAATTTTTCAGGAATTGTAGACCAAGCTTCTGATAAACTTTGATTTTCGGCTAATCCAGCGCTAACTCTTCGATATATTTCTTGTTGGAAATATCCCTGATCCCATTGGTAACGAGTAGGACCAAACAATTCAATCGGGGTAGTTGCTGACCCATACCACATAGTTCCAGCAACTACAAAAGCTGCAAAAAAGACAGCAGCAATACTACTGGAAAGTACGGTTTCAATGTTACCCATACGTAATCCTTTGTATAGACGTTGTGGCGGACGGACACTCAGATGAAATAGACCCGCCAATATGCCCAATGCCCCTGCTGCGATATGATGAGAGGCTATTCCTCCCGGAACAAAAGGATCAAAACCTTCGACACCCCAAGATGGATTTACAGGTTGTACCTTTCCGGTTAGTCCATAGGGATCGGACACCCATATTCCGGGACCAAATAATCCTGTTACATGAAATGCCCCAAAACCAAAGCAAGCCACCCCTGAAAGAAATAAATGAATTCCAAAAATCTTGGGCAAGTCCAAAGAAGGTTTTCCTGTACGTTCATCACAAAATATTTCTAAATCCCAATACACCCAATGCCAGATAGCTGCTAAAAAGCACAAGCCAGAAAACACAATATGTGCTGCAGCTACACCTTCATAACTCCAAAGACCTGGATTTGTTAAAGTCCCTCCTGTTATATTCCAGCCAGCCCATGAATTTGTTATTCCTAAACGAGTCATGAAAGGTATAACGAACATACCCTGCCTCCACATTGGATCAAGAACAGGGTCAGAGGGATCAAAAACTGCTAATTCATATAGAGCCATTGAACCGGCCCAACCAGCAACAAGACCTGTATGCATGATATGGACAGAAAGCAAACGGCCGGGATCATTCAATACGACGGTATGAACACGATACCAAGGCAAACCCATGAAAATACCCCTTTCTCGACGAAAATTAGACACTATGTAACTTTATTGCACTTAAAAAAAAAAACTATGCTGCTATGAACTTCCTTCCCTTTTTTTGTTTTTGTGGATTCTCTAGAATTAAACGATGAATATTTGTTCTATTTTTAAAATAATTTTGTTCGTAGGAACAAATAGAAGCAGATCTATTTTATATCCGATCAGTATCAATATGCAATGGGGTGTTGAGATGAGTGAATGAATCCCTATTTTTTTTTCATCACTCAAAGGATCCATTTGTAAAAATTGTTTATTTATTAATCTTCATTCATTCTCATTTGGTCTTTTTATTATTTTATGAACTTATCTACGTTACAAGATCTATATTATTATAAATATAAAGGCAGAAATCAATCATTAATAAAATCCATTATTACGCCTCCACATCAAAGTGAAATATAATATTTTATTCTGTAAATTAAATTAGTATGCCTGTTGGTGTTCCAAAAGTACCGTATCGACTTCCTGGAGAAGAAGATGCATCTTGGGTTGACTTATAGTGCGGCTTGTCATATCTAATGGGTTATATGGAATTGATCCCCATTCTCTTCCCCGATCAAGATATCCTCCGTTTCGCCCAAGAAAGATGAATTGAATACAAAAAATTTGGAGCGCGAAATGCAATTCAATTTCTTTTTTTGGAGATATCCAGATTCATATTTGAAATTAGAATAATTTATGGTTGACTTGGTTTGACCAAGAAAATGAAGTATCCAGGCTCCGTTTAGAAAACCCCTATGAAATTGGTAATATATTATCGCTTAAGATTATCTTTTAGATAAGAATCTCATAATCTATTGAATCGAAATCTAAATACTCAAAAGATTATTTTATTTCTATCTCGATTTATATTTATATTTGAAAAAACGGATAGGTGGTATACAATATTTGTTTAATCCATACAAAAGTATGATGAATACATTGAATTCAATTTTTAGTAAGAAGGTATAAATTCAAAAAAAATATTAAAAAACGTAATATTGGAGATATTTGTCCTATATGTGCAAATAGACATCGGGCAGATCTTTACTCGGAGTAGATCATCAACCTAAAAAATTAGAGAAACCCATTTGAGAACAAGAAAATGATATCGAGATTTCGATTGGATCTCGATAAAATAATACATCAATGAAAAGTGGAGAAATTTAGTTCTTTTCTTTTTATTTTATATTCTTAAAGAAAAACAAAAGGGACTAAATTGAATCTTTCTTGAAAAAATAGAATAAAAACAAGGAAGACTATAATCTATACATTGATTCTTTTTTTTTCGCAAATTAGGTTGAACCGTATGCGCAAAAAGGTGCATGTACGGTTCATAAGGGATAAAATTGGATCCTAATCAACCGACTTTATCGAGAACGATTGCTGTTTTTAGGTCAAAAGGTTGGGAGGGAGATTTCAAATCATATTGTGGGTCTTATGGTTTATCTAAGTATAGAGAATAGTTACAAAGATTTGTATTTATTTATCAACTCTCCGGGCGGATATATAATACATGGAGTAGGTATTTATGATACAATGCAAGTCGTTCGACCAGACGTACAAACAATATGTATGGGAGTAGCGGCTTCAATGGGATCTTTTATCCTCGTCGGAGGAGAAATTACCAAACGTCTGTCATTCCCTCACGGTAGGGTAATGATTCACCAACCTGCTAGTTCGTATTATGATGTAGGATCAGTAGACTATATCCTGGAAGCGGAAGAATTACTCAGAATGCGCGAAATTGTCACAGGGGTTTATGTACAACGAACAGGTAAACCTTTATGGGTTGTATCGGAAGACATGGAACGAGATGTTTTTATGTCAGCAGACGAAGCCCGAGCTTATGGAATTATAGATCTTGTAGCGGTTGATAATTAAAAATATCAAGAATTTCACAAAAATACGCGGGACTTACAGTTTTTTTTATCTTCTTGATTTTCAATTCTCAACGGGTTTGATATTTTCCATTATCGTTATATCTAGAAAATCAAGTCATTCATAATAATCCGGTTAGGATGAATCTAAACCAGCCCATTATATCTATATGATTCAATATGCCAACTATTAAACAACTTATTAGAAATAAAAGACAGCCAATCAGAAATGTTACAAAATCCCCCGCGCTTGGGGGATGTCCTCAGCGTCGAGGAACATGTACTAGGGTGTATGTGCGATTCGTTTAGATCGCGGGCTGGAATAATAAAATAAAAATTTGTACAGTCTCGTTGATTAGTACTAGTGAATAGAATAAAATAGACGAGTCCTATTCTCTATTCTATTCATTCGATAGAAGGATTTATCATATCCTTTTATTATGTATGTACAAAATTTATGGTTTTTGTTGGTGCAAACCCAATCAACTCAGTTTTCAATTGAAAATGAGCTAGAATTCCCCATTGGTAGTCAATGATTATACATTAAGCGGGTAAAATCTTAAAAAAAAAAACGGACTAACAGGGTCAGCTATCAAGCTAATCTTCATATTGAAATACCGTTACTGTATAGGTAGATCTCGTTGTGAAAGCACTATTACTTAATAATTAATGGGTAGAGCCAAAGGGTGTGAACTGTACAAGTTCACAATAGTATTTGATTTATGAAATTAAGAATAATAAATTAATAAATTAATAAAAAGGCTCCGGTGTATAGAGAAAACCTCACCGTTTGAAAAGTAACCATAGAAACGACGTAACCCACGATTTTTTTTTCATTTTGTATTCTTCTTTTTTTTTGAGGTGAATTCCCTAGAATTCAAATAAAAAAAATCGTGATCGGGAAGGTTATAGTAGCAAAAGCCATTGGGATTTTTATTTTATACATTGGAAGAACCCATTTGATTATTAATAGACTAATAAAGCGGAAACAAAAAAAATAACTGAAAGAAAATAAATCAATTAGTTTTTCATCAAAGTTTCATTTATTCAATGACCAGAATTAAACGAGGATATATAGCTCATAGACGTCGAAAAAAGATGCGTTTCTTTGTATCAAGTTTTCGAGGAGCTCATTCAAGACTTACTCGAACTATTTCTCAGCAGATAATAAGAGCTTTGGCTTCGGCTCATCAGGATAGAGATAGTAAAAAGAGAGATTTTCGTAGTTTGTGGATTACCCGTATAAATGCAGCAATTCGTGAAAACGGAGTATACTATAGTTATAGTAAATTTATACATAATCTTTACAGCAAACAGTTGCTCCTGAATCGTAAAATACTTGCACAAATATCTATATTCAATAGGAATTATCTTGATAGGATTTCCAATGAAATCTTTCAATAAGAATATAATAAGAATATAAGGAACGAGATTGTAAAGAATCCATCGGAATGTTTGAATTTTACACGAAGTTCTTGGAGAATAAACTCCGGGAAGGTAGAGTAGAAATGAGTATGATCCAATCTGATGAAAAGTCGTTCAAAATCAATGAACACATTCAATAAACAAAACAATAGTTCTTTTTTTTTATTGAATTGAAAAATCAGACTATTTCTTTTTGGTTCGAAAACCTGTAGTTCTAGTAGTTGATTCCCTTCTTTTCAATTCTTTTTCATTATTAATAAAGGGTAACAAAGATAAAATACGAGCTTGTTTTATAGCAATAGTAATTAATCGTTGTTGTTTTAAAGTCAATCGATTTAGCCGTCTAGATAATATTTTTCCTTGTTCACTAATAAATCGATTAATTAAACTAATATTTCTATAATCAATTCGATCCCCCGGCTGGATCGGGGGCAACCGCCTACGAAAAGATCGTTTGGATTTCATAAAGAGTCGCTTGGATTTCATAAAGAGTCGCTTGGATTTCATAAAGAGTCGCTTGGATTTATCCATGGTTTTTTTTTGTATTCCTTATACTGCACAAATCCTATTGATTTTGATCAAAAAATGATTCATGATAAATATCAATGATTAATAAGTCGGATTTGGTTTGTTTTTTATTTCTATTAGTTTATATTTGTAGATATAAATTCAATCCAAAATAGAATATAATATATATATGTTTTATTTATATATTAGAATTATATATTCTTAATTATATTCTATAGATATTCTATTGAATATATATATGATATGAATATATTTCATATTTTTTTTTTGATTTAAATTGATTTTATTTTCATAAGATATCATATATTAGAATCTATATCATATATTAGAATCTAATAGTAAGAATATCCAATATGATATTCTATTATTCTATTATAGGAATATGTCATTTTGAGTATTCCTTAAAAATATAATGCACAGATGTTGGATTCGATTTATTTCTGGATCTCCCCATGAATTGTATGTTTGGAACAATAGGAACAGAATTTTCTCAATTCCAATCGATTCGGCGTATTGTGTCGATTTTTTTGAGTAATATATCTGGAAATACCCGTTGATTTTTTATCAACATCTTTTCGAGCACATTCGATACATTCCAAAATCACCCTTACCCGGACATCTTTCCCTTTAGCCATAAACCTCCTTTCGGGCTTTGATTCACGCAACTTTCCTATTTTTTTTTTATTCGAAGTGAAGAAAAAAAATAGGAAAGGAACGAAAAATAGAAGTTGCTAACTTAAAATCTAATTTTGAAAGATTTTGTTGCAATCAATAGAATAATAAGAAATAATACAATGGTTTCAAACTAGATTGATTTTTTTTTTTATTTTTGATGCAGCAGTACAATATTGAATATTGATGTATTATATGATACTGTTGCCCTATAGCCACATTTTCATTTCTGTTCTCACTTTATTTTTATTATTATTATTTATTAATTTAAAAATGAAATTGGAGTCTCAACCCAATTCAAAAATTACCAAAATTTTAATCCAATTTTATTATTTCTCTTTCCAATTTAAAATTGATTTGAATGAAAAATATCGAAAGGGGTGAGCTGCAGATATTGGATTTTATCTCTAATTTTATCCACCCCTTCCCATGCCCATGTCAATAACTAGAATTAAAAAAAAGGGAATGTCAACGCATCCGGGAAAAAACGATTGATCTCTATCAACAGACCTGCTAAAGAACCGAACCATAGAGTACTTAATACCGGTGCCACAGAGAGATATGTTTTTAAATCTCGCATTGAAAACCCTCCTTATTTATTGTTTAGTTTAATACATATAGGATTAGCTATACGTGGAGTTAAAGATAGCTTGTATTTTTACGAATAATTTATATTTCAGATTGAAATATAGAATAATTTGGTAGAGAAGATTTTACTTATTTCTTAAAACTAAAAAAGAGACACCCCTTTTTGTTTGTTGCCCAACATTTTTTCAAAAGATGAATCTTTTCATGGTGGGTTTTCGATGTATTTTGATATGGATAAGTATAAGTACTCTTTTCTTTTCTTAATATTATATGTTGATATATCATATGATAACAAACAGAAAAAATGGCAAGTGGAAAAATAAGAATATAGAAAACAACACAGAGATTCTCTACAATGACACTGTAGACCTATTGAATTTGAAAGGGATGTAGCGCAGCTTGGTAGCGCGTTTGTTTTGGGTACAAAATGTCACGGGTTCAAATCCTGTCATCCCTACTTATTACTTCTCTACAGACCTTAGAAGTAACACCTTAGAAGTAACAAGGGATCTATTGAGATCGATTCCAATCCAATTGAACATAAATCATCTTTCATGATCGTTATGATAGTATATATGCTAGTATATATGCATAGAAGGATAAGTGTGTTGGAATTCAAAAAGAATCTTTTTCTTTATGGTCTTAATTTCTTTTGAAAAGAAAGCGCTCTTAGTTCAGTTCGGTAGAACGTGGGTCTCCAAAACCCGATGTCGTAGGTTCAAATCCTACAGAGCGTGATTGCGTTGAACAAAAATGACAATGAACGAGTGTTGAAAAGAGTCAATTTGACCTCCTATGGATTCAAATGAAAGAAAAAAGAAAGGAGGAGGTCAATAAAAAAAA